TTTCGAGCCAATGAAAATCTTTTTTCAAAATTGGATGTGGAAAAAGAAAAATACAGAATTGACAATTTCGGATTATACAGAGGAAAAGAAAAATAAAAAAGAGATTAAGAAAAAAGAGGAAGCAGAGCGTATGGAAATAGCGGAAGCCTGGGAAAACACTCAAAATGCTCAACCAATAAGAGGTCTTTTATTAGTAACCCACTCGATTATTAGAAAATATATTCTATTACCCTCATTGATAATAACTAAAAATATCGTTCGTATACTATTATTTCAATCTCCCGAATGGTCAGAGGATTTAAAGGATTGGAATAGAGAAATGTATATTAAGTGCACCTATAATGGCGTTCCATTATCCGAAACAGAATTTCCGAAAAACTGGCTAACTGAGGGTATTCAAATAAAGGTCCTTTTTCCTTTTCGTCTGAAACCTTGGCACAGATACAGATCTAAGCTACGATCCCCTCAAAAGGAAAAGGATCCAATGAAAAAAAAAGTGAAAAAAATGGATTTCTTCTTTTTTACAGTTTTCGGAATGGAAGTAGAATTTCCCTTTTCTTCTTCTCACCGAAACCGACGTTCGTTTTTTGATCCCATTTTTAAAGAACTTAAAAAAAAAATAAAAATTTGGAAAAAGAATTTTTTTCAAAGAACAAAATCTTTTCTAAATATCACAAAAGAAAAAGCACAATGGATCATCCAAATTATTCTATTTCTAAAAGAAAAAAGAAAAAAACTATCATTATCAGAATTGAAAAAAATAAAAATATATGAATTGAATGAAATTCAAAAAGATTCAACAAAAAGTAAGAGTAATCCAATGATTTACGAATCCACCATTCCAATTCAATCTATTAATTGGACAGACTGTTCATTGACAGAAAAAAAAATAAAAGATCTGAATGATAGAACAAAGAAAATCATAAAACAAATAGAAGAATTTAAAAAAGACAAGAAAAAAGGTTCAGAGAGAAATATTTGTTCTAAGAAAACAACTTATGATGATAAAAGATTAGAATTACAAAAAAATATTTGGCAGATATTACAAAAAAGAAATGTTCGATTATTCCGCAAATCACATTATTTTTTTAAATTTTTCATAGAAAGGGTATATATAGATATCTTTCTATGTATCATTAATATTCCTAAAATCAATGTACAACTTTTTCTTGAATCAACAAAAAAAATTCTTAATAAATACATTTACAATAATGAAGCAAATGAAGAAAGAAAAAGAAGTGATAAAAAAGATCAAAGTCTAATTCACTTTATTTCTACTATAAAAAAATCAATTTGTAATATTAGGAATACGAATTCACAGAATTTTTGTGACGTATCCTCTTTGTCACAAGCATATGTATTTTTTAAATTATCACAAACCCAAGTTATTAACTTTGATAAGTATAAATTAAGATCCCTTTTTGAATATCATGGAACACCTCTTTTTCTTAAGAATGAAATAAAGGATTATTTTTTTGGAGTACAAGGAATATCTCATTCCAAATTAAAACATAAGAGCGCTCCCAATTCTGTAATGAATCAATGGACAAATTGGTTAAAAGGTCATTATCAATACGATTTATCTCAGAATGGATGGTCTAGATTAGTATCCCAAAAATGGCGAAATAAAATGAATGAACGCCATGTGGCTCAAAATAAAGATTTAACCAAATATCATTCATATGAAAAAAACGGATTAATTCTTTACAAAAAACAAGAAATAGACTCATTAACAAATCAAAAAAAAAAAATGAAAAAACAATATGGGTATGATCTTTTATCATATAAATCTATTAATTATGCAGATAAGAAGGACTCATATATTTATGGATATAGATCGTCATTCCAAGCAAATAATAACCAAGCGATTTCTTATAATTGCAACACGCGTAAAAAAAAAAAATTGGATATGACGGATGATATTCCTATCAAGAATTATATAGTAGAAGATTCTATTCTAGATATGGAAAAAAATCTGGATAGAAAGTGTTTTGATTGGAGAATTCTGAATTTTTGTCTTAGAAATAAAATGCATTTTGGGGGTTCGATCGATACCGATTATTATTTTACGCTTCATCAAGAAATCAACCCATCCAATAAAAAAAAAAACCTTTTTGATTGGATGGGAATGAATGTAGAAATACTAAATCGTTCTATAGCGAATCGGGAATCTTTTTTCTTCTCTAAAAATTGGATATTTTATAATGCATATACGAGTAACCCATGGATCATCCCAATCAAATTCCTTTTTTTTAATTTTAATGTAAATAAAAATGTTAGTGAAAAGAAAAAGATCACGGAAAAGAATAAAACAGAATATGCAAGTCGACTAAATCTTGAAGCATCCCTTTCAAAGAAAGAAAAAGATGTTAAAGAAGATTATGCAGGATCCGACATAAAAAAGGGTGTAAAAAAAGATAGATACACGAACAACATCGAAGCAGAACTTAATTGCTTCCTAAGAGGGTATTTGCCTTTTCAATTGAACTGGCATGATTGCTTAAATGAAAGAATAATGAATAATATCCAAGTATATTGTCTCCTGCTTAGACTGAAAAATCTAAAAGAGATTGCTATAGCCTCTATTCAAAGAGGAGAACTAAGTCTAGATATTATGAAAATTAAGAATCAGAAGGATTTCACTCTTACAGAATTGAATAAAAATACGGAATTGATAAAAAATGGAATATTGAGTATCGAACCAACTCGTCTGTCTAGAAGAAACCACGAACAATTTAATATGTATCAAATCATAGGCCTTTCGCTTATTCATAAGAGAAAGCACCAAATTATTAAGAAATCCATTACAAGAACAAGAGATCAAAAGCTGACTGAAAATAAAGAAAAAAAGAATTATGATTTGCTTGTTCCTGAAAATATTTTATCCGCTAGACGTCGTAGAGAATTGAGAATTCTAATTTGTTTCAATCCTAAGAATAGAAATAGTGTGCATAGAAATAAGGCATTTTACAATGAGAATAAAGTGAATAATTGCTGTCAAGTTTTGGCTACAAGTAAAGATCTTGATAGAGATAAAAAAAAACTAATTAATTTAAAGTTATTTCTTTGGCCAAATTATCGATTAGAAGATTTAGCTTGTATGAATCGCTATTGGTTTGATACCAATAATGGCAGCCGTTTCAGTATGGTAAGGATACATATGTATCCCCGATTGAAAATTAGTTAATCTACATTTTTCTTTTTTTTTTCTATTTCTCGTAACATATCTGATATGTGAAAACAAATAGATGCACATACGCATTGTCTTACCCTCTATTCTGAGGCACGATACTAATTCAATGATATATCCTACCCATTAGATCTATAACTGAATCTTCTTATTTGAAGTCTACAATTTTGCTTTTGTGAATGCATAAATATAGTATTTTTTGTATACCTATTTGAATTGGGTTGATTAATCAAAATTTATTTGAAAAATCAGGAACTCTTAAGAAAATTAAGATTATTGTATATACCAAATTGAAAATGAGTGTCATTATTATTACTGATCAATAAAAATATCTAGACTCTATAAAATAAAAAAAGGGGGGGAAAGACAAGCTTTCATTTTTTTATGGTAAAAAAATCATTTATATCCGTTATTTCACAAGAAAAAAAAGAAGAAAACCCGGGATCGATTGAATTTCAAGTATTCAATTTCACCAATAAGATACGAAGACTTACTTCACATTTGGAATTGCACAGAAAAGACTATTTATCTCAAAGGGGTTTACGTAAAATTCTGGGAAAACGGAAACGACTCCTGTCTTATTTGTCAAAGAAAAATGGAATACGTTATAAAAAATTAATTAATCAGTTGGATATTCGGGAGCCACAAACTAATTAATTTGAAGAGTCGTTTTGAATTATTCGATTTATTAGATCTTGAATCTTGATGAACTCATTTTTGTTTTAAGCAATTCATGGAAGAATGAATCGAGGAAAAACCTATGAATGCCCCAGCTACAAGAAAAGACCTCATGATAGTCAATATGGGTCCTCACCACCCATCAATGCATGGTGTTCTTCGACTTATTGTTACTCTAGATGGTGAGGATGTTATTGATTGTGAACCAATATTGGGTTATTTACATAGAGGGATGGAAAAAATTGCAGAAAACCGAACAATTGTACAATATCTGCCTTATGTAACACGTTGGGATTATTTAGCTACTATGTTCACAGAAGCAATAACCGTAAATGGACCGGAACAGTTAGGAAATATTCAAGTACCTAAAAGAGCCAGCTATATTCGAATAATTATGTTGGAGTTGAGTCGTATAGCTTCTCACCTACTATGGCTGGGACCTTTTATGGCAGATATTGGTGCACAAACCCCTTTCTTCTATATTTTCAGAGAAAGAGAATTAATATATGATCTATTCGAAGCTGCCACAGGTATGAGAATGATGCATAATTTTTTTCGTATCGGAGGGGTAGCGGCTGATCTACCTCATGGCTGGATAGATAAATGTTTGGATTTCTGCGATTATTTTTTAACAAGGGTTGTTGAATATCAAAAACTTATTACGCGAAATCCTATTTTTTTAGAACGGGTTGAGGGAGTAGGCATTGTTGGTGGAGAGGAAGTAATAAATTGGGGTTTATCAGGACCAATGCTTCGGGCTTCCGGAATACAATGGGATCTACGTAAAGTTGATCATTATGAATGTTACGAGGAATTTGATTGGGAAGTTCAATGGCAAAAAGAAGGAGATTCATTAGCTCGTTATTTAGTACGAATTGGTGAAATGGTAGAATCCATAAAAATTATTCAACAGGCTCTGGAAGGAATTCCGGGAGGGCCATATGAGAATTTAGAAATCCGTTGCTTTGATAGAGAAAAGGATCCAGAATGGAATGATTTTGAATATCGATTCATTAGTAAAAAGCCGTCTCCGACTTTTGAATTACCGAAACAAGAACTTTATGTGAGAGTTGAAGCCCCAAAGGGAGAATTAGGAATTTTTCTAATAGGGGATCAGAATGGTTTTCCTTGGAGATGGAAAATTCGTCCCCCGGGTTTTATCAATTTGCAAATTCTTCCTCAGTTAGTTAAAAGAATGAAATTGGCTGATATTATGACAATACTAGGTAGCATAGATATCATTATGGGAGAAGTTGATCGTTGAAATGATAATTGATACAACAGAAGTACAAGATATCAATTCTTTTTCCAGATTGGAATCTTTAAAAGAGGTGTATGGAATTATATGGATACTTGTCCCTATTTTGACTCTTGTATTGGGAATCACAATAGGTGTGCTAGTGATTGTATGGTTAGAAAGAGAAATATCCGCAGGGATACAACAGCGTATTGGACCTGAATACGCCGGTCCTTTGGGAGTTCTTCAAGCTCTAGCAGATGGAACAAAACTACTTTTCAAAGAGAATCTTATTCCATCTAGGGGAGATATTCGTTTATTCAGTATTGGACCATCCATATCAGTCATATCAATTCTAGTAAGCTATTCAGTAATTCCTTTTGGCTATAACTTTGTTTTAGCTGATCTCAATATCGGTGTTTTTTTATGGATTGCTATTTCGAGTATTGCTCCCATTGGACTTCTTATGTCAGGATATGGGTCAAATAATAAATATTCCTTTTTGGGTGGTCTACGGGCTGCTGCTCAATCGATTAGTTATGAAATACCATTAACTCTATGTGTGTTATCAATATCTCTACGTGTGATTCGTTGAGACAGAAACTTTTCCATGCTCCTTTCTTTTCGTCTTTATTTCTTTTCTTCTTTATAGGAAAGGGGTAGAAAAAATGGAATAGATATCCTGATTTTTGATTTTCATTATTTTTATTCGGAATTCGGATTGATGAACTAAATCAGATAGTTATATGAGTGAAATAAAACAGCTTCCATTTATTCATTATTCATTGATTTAATATTCTAATATTCTATAATATTCTCTAATTTTAATTATTAATTTAATGAAATTGAAATTCAATATCAATATATTTAGTAAAAAAATTAAAAAAAATAGATATATATTTATAGATATATATTTGTATTTTTAATATAGAATATTTATATTTAAGAATATAATAAACTATTTTAATTTAAACTATTTAATATAAAATATAATATTAATATAAAATTCTTTAAAATTCTTAATATATTAATATATATATATATTATTAATATATAATATATTAATATATAATATAATATATAGATATAGAATTAATATACTATGATTTGAATTTCATTTGAATCTGCAGTAAAAATATTGAGTCTCATTTTCTATGTATAAGAATTAAGTGAAAAAAAAATTATAAACGGAAGAAAGCGTTTACCCCAAAATTGGTTGATTAGTCATCCTGTTTTGAAGCGGGCTCAAAAGACCAACCTTATTGAGTTTTCACTATCGTTTGTATGAATTACCATACATCTATTACCATAAGGGGAGATTGATAAAAAATGCGTGGATGGTTAGAAACACCAAGATACACAAAGGATTAGTAATGGAGATTATGTAAATTCTCCAAAAGAGCATTTCCGCATAATATAAAAAGAATACAAATTGGGGCTTTAAGTTGGTAGAAAAAATCAGGCAGTACTCCCCACAATTCCGATCCAGAGTATGCTCCTATCCACTCATTAAATAAATAACTATCAGAAACGAAATAATCCTTTAATCTTTTTTTAAGTCCCTTTTTGTTTTGCACATAAAAAAAAGAAGAATAGGAACGAAAAAAAAAAACAAAAGAATAGAATACAATAAAAAAAAGAGGGATCCCTTTTGATTCTTTCTTATATCCATATTCATGGAAATACAATTTATGTCATAATTCATAAACTAATGTCGAATTTTTTTTCGTAATCAAAAACGACGGGTTATTGAGAATTCTAAAGGAGTATTTTATTGAATTGAAGAGTTCAATTATTACTCAACAAATTCAAATTATTAAGGGATGAGATCAATTCGGAAGTACCTTTTTTGTATTTATTATTATAACAGACAGAATTCAATTGGTCTAATTCAGGACCGTCCAATGGATTTGAATCCTATCTATCCTAGGGATATATCAAGATAAATAACCGGCCCGGTCCCTTAGATTTATTTATGACCTTCGAGGAGCCGTATGAGGTGAAAATCTCATGTACGGTTCTGTAATAGCGATGGGAACAGTAATGTTATCACCGACTAGGATTATCTAACAGTTTAAGTACAGTTGATATAGTTGACGCGCAATCAAAATATGGTTTTTGGGGATGGAATTTATGGCGTCAACCTATAGGTTTTATCATTTTTCTAATTTCTTCCCTAGCGGAATGTGAAAGATTACCTTTTGATTTACCAGAAGCAGAAGAAGAATTAGTAGCAGGTTATCAAACCGAATATTCGGGTATAAAATTTGGTTTATTTTACGTTGCTTCCTATTTAAACTTATTAGTTTCTTCATTATTTGTAACAGTTCTTTACTTGGGCGGTTGGAATATCTCTATTCCGTACATATTTGTTTCTGAGCTTTTTGAAATAAATAAAACATGTGGGGTTTTTGGAACTACAATTGGTATCTTTATTACATTAGCTAAAACTTATTTGTTCTTGTTCCTTTCTATCACAACAAGATGGACTTTGCCTAGGCTAAGAATGGATCAATTATTAAATCTTGGATGGAAATTTCTTTTACCTATTTCTCTGGGTAATCTATTATTAACAACTTCGTTTCGACTATTTTCACTGTAAAAGATTGATATTCAATATTCATAACTTGTCTCAAACAAGAGAAAGAAACAAAACAAAAATATTCATAGATATTCACGATATGTTCCTTATGGTAACTGGGTTCATGAATTATGGTCAACAAACAGTACGAGCTGCAAGATACATTGGTCAAAGTTTCATGATTACCTTAGCCCACGCAAATCGTTTACCTGTAACTATTCAATATCCTTATGAAAAATTAATAACATCGGAACGTTTCCGCGGTCGAATCCATTTTGAATTTGATAAGTGCATTGCTTGTGAAGTATGTGTTCGTGTATGTCCTATAGATCTACCCGTTGTTGATTGGAAACTGGAAACTGATATTCGAAAGAAACGATTGCTTAATTACAGTATTGATTTTGGGATCTGTATATTTTGTGGTAACTGCGTTGAGTATTGTCCAACAAATTGTTTATCAATGACTGAAGAATATGAACTTTCGACTTATGATCGTCACGAATTGAATTATAATCAAATTGCTTTGGGCCGTTTACCAATGTCAGTAATTGACGATTATACAATTCGAACAATTCAATTCAAATAAAATTCTGTATTTATATTTAGATTTATATAATTTTATTAATAATATAGTTTATAGTTTCGAAATAGTTTCGAATACTCGTTCGTATAAAGAATTAGATTCGTCCTATAACTGTACCTAGATGAATTCACACTCCTTAGGATTTAATTCAATTAGGAATTTAGTATATAAAATTTTTTCCTGGTCGTATCAATAAGGTCATGAGATTTAAATTTATTTATCTTTTATTTTTCATCTAATGGATTTACCTGAACCGATACATGATTTTCTTTTAATCTTTCTGGGATCAGGTCTTGTATTAGGAAGTCTAGGAGTAGTATTATTTACCAACCCAATTTTTTCTGCCTTTTCGTTGGGACTGGTTCTTGTTTGTATATCTTTATTCTATATTTTATCAAACTCCCATTTTGTAGCTGCAGCACAGCTACTTATTTACGTAGGAGCTATAAACGTTTTAATCATATTTGCTGTGATGTTCATAAATGGTTCAGAATATTACCAAGATTTTCATCTTTGGACCGTTGGGGATGGAGTTACTTTGGTGGTTTGTACAAGTATTTTTGTTTCACTAATAACTACTATTCCAGATATATCATGGTACGGGATTATTTGGACTACAAGATCAAATCAGATTATAGAGCAAGATTTGATAAATAATAGTCAACAAATTGGAATTCATTTATCAACAGATTTTTTTCTTCCATTTGAACTCATTTCAATAATTCTTTTAGCTGCTTTGATAGGTGCAATTGTCGTGGCTCGCCAGTAAGAATAGAACTAGTAATATCAATCTAAATTCCATTTTGTTCTATTTATTTTATCTCCATTTCCTTTGAATTTTACATGTGAATGGGAAAGTGAAAGATTGTTTATGTTTAAAAGAATTTTATTATTCGACTTATTACCAATATCTTCTTTTTGTCTGTACTTGTTATATTCTCTAGTCAATCGAATCTGTTGAAGTGTTGTTCATATTGAAATGAATCAAAATTGATAAGGAGTTGGTCAATGATGCTCGAACATGTACTTGTTTTGAGTGCCTATTTATTTTCTATCGGTATCTACGGATTGATCACAAGCCGAAATATGGTTAGAGCCCTTATGTGTCTTGAACTTATACTGAATGCGGTTAATATAAATTTCGTAGCTTTTTCTGATTTTTTTGATAGTCGCCAATTAAAAGGAAATATTTTTTCCATTTTTGTTATAGCTATCGCAGCCGCTGAAGCAGCTATTGGACCGGCTATTGTTTCGTCAATTTATCGTAACAGAAAATCAACTCGTATCAATCAATCGAATTTGTTGAATAAATAGTATTAATTATAAAAATTTGAATTTCGAATATTGAAATTCGAATATTTATCAATTCAAATTCGCATGTATGATAACGTATGATCATGTTTGCGAAAACGTAAGAAATCAAAGTATCTTGGCCCTCTGTTATGAATTGATCCAGAGGTAGATTGATTAGATAAATTCTGGTAAATCATTGATTCATCTGGTGTCGAAATATATGATTCATTTACAAGTTTACTAGATCGAAAATTGCTGATGTTCAAAAATTAATAGAGCCAATGTCTCATTCAGTAAAGATTTATGATACATGTATAGGATGTACTCAATGTGTCCGAGCCTGCCCCACAGATGTATTAGAAATGATACCTTGGGACGGATGTAAAGCTAAGCAAATAGCTTCTGCTCCAAGAACAGAGGACTGTGTTGGTTGTAAGA